TTTGATCTAGATTCAAGCTATTTTCTAGAATCATAAATTCGACTTGTCCTCTGAACTAAATTAGAATTTTACTAATTCGATTAGAATTATATAATTCGAGAAAAACAATTTTCAATAACTTATCTTGACCTCTCTTCTCATATTTATCGTTTATTAATCTCCTAGCTTAGTGTGAGCTAGGCATATCTTAACGATATAATAAATGAACCAATGAATGAAAGTGTAAGAAATGGAATTAAACCCCCTCTTTTTCGACAAATTATTCCATTCCGGGCGGAATCGTATTTTTCGTACTAGAAATTTTCTATTTTATTATTATTTAATATAAATTAAATTAAGATAATTATAGATATAATTATAGATTTAGTTCTATATAATCTATATATATCTATTTATATTAAAAAATATTATATTTAATATAATGCATGGCAATTATAATGAATAATTCATAAATAACGAATCAAAAAAATTTTATGAAATAATGAAAATAGAGCTTGGATCGAATCATGCTATTCCATTCTATTTATATTGACAATTTGAAAGGTTGATATTATGTTATGATCATAGTCTAGTATGATGGCGGCTAATCAATTAGTATGTCTCTCACGCCCCCATCGTCTAGCGGTCCAGGACATCTCTCTTTCAAGGAGGCGGCGGGGATTCGACTTCCCCTGGGGGTAGGGTACTACAAAAGGAAGTTGATCATGGATTCCCAATAAGTCTAAAAAGGATTCTTCCTGGGTCGATGCCCGAGCGGTTAATGGGGACGGACTGTAAATTCGTTGGCAATATGTCTACGCTGGTTCAAATCCAGCTCGGCCCAACAATTCGTCAATCTACCAGGAGAAGGTATAACCTCTTATCCTTCCGAAATACCTGATACGTAGGAGTAAAATTTTCTGCTATATCCCTTAATTTCCCTGGGATTGTAGTTCAATTGGTTAGAGCACCGCCCTGTCAAGGCGGAAGCTACGGGTTCGAGCCCCGTCAGTCCCGACGAATCCAATAAATCCATCAATTAAACTCTCTCTTTTCTGTGAAAGATGGGCCAAGGGGCAGGGCAGAATTTCATTCCCAAGAAAAAGGGTTTCTTTTTTTTTATTTTCTTTCGTATTTCTCATCATCAAACAAATAGATGCAAATTTTCGGTACTGCAACGAGTACCGATTTATGGTATAAAGATATATTTGAATTAGTACAATCGTTGGTAGCATTATATTCAGGATTCCAAGATATATTGGGTCTTCTTTTTCTATTGTTCATAATGGAATATGGACAGAGAAGAGAGTGCCACAGGGTTCTTGGTAGCACATACACAAATGGAATTTCTTTCTTTTATGACCCAAAATAAAGGGAATCTAATGCCCCCCATGAGCTACGTTTCCAAATGTCATTATCTCGGGTTTTGGTTCTGATTTTGGGTAACCTCAATTAGTAAATTTACTAATTTGAATTTGAACAATCTATTTTATTAAAATTGCACACTGAACTTTTGATATATGTGTCCTAGTCCTAATATAATAATCTGAGGAAAGAGGATAAAAGAAAGATAAAGATCGTCCCACAATAGCACCTTTCTTAGAGAAGGAATGAATAAGATTTCCTCCCTTTTTTTGATTTATTGTATTTTTGGAGTCCCATCGACATCGAAAACACTACTATTAATTAATAGAACTTTCTACTCGGATTCATCTTTACCACACGCCTTTGTCTTCAAAGAAAATTAGATCATTAAAAAAAAAGAGTTTAGAACTTAACCTCTTTCTTTTTCCATTTCACCTCTATTGTTTATTTTGGTTTGGGGCTAATGGGAGTGGAAGGGTCGTCCGATGATACTTCATCGGATAATGATACAAGAAAGGCGTAGGGTAGGTTATCGAAAAGAAAGAACGGAACAGTGAATAAAAAATTCTTGATTGGATCAGAGGAATCCCATTTTTGATTAGATTCGGTGTGGATAAAAGATCTTCCTATGGTATACTATTCAATTCTCGACGATGAGTTGATTTGATAGCTCAGATATTGTTATTTATAATATTGATGATTGATTCGATTCAATACCATCAAGAGGGAATTCATCCATTGAATTTACAGGCAAAAGGTTTATCATCTCTATGGGATTAAATCCCGAGTTATTGTGAAATAAAATTCAAATAAAAAAACGATTAGATTATGGAAGTAAATATTCTTGCATTTATTGCTACTGCATTGTTCGTTCTCGTGCCTACTGCTTTTCTACTTATCATTTACGTAAAAACAGTTAGTCAAAATCAAAGTAAAAATGATTAATAAATTTGAACGAAACTTGACTTCTGATGAAAAGGATTCAAATTCCGCGTCTTAACTGAAATGTGCGGACTAGAATCGGCAGTATTCTATGCGATCCGATAGTATATGGTAGAAAGAAAGATTCATATCTTTCTTTCTACCATACTTTACTTTCTCATAGTTTTATTGTAGTGTAAAAAAAGTTCTACAGTGTATAAAATACTGTAGACTA